CTTAAGATGGGTTTATAAGTTGGTGTAAATGTTACGTAATCCTTTTCATTTGGTGGAATTTAGTCCGTGGCCTTTCACTGCTGCAGGTGGGGCATTGTTTTTAACTGTTGGGTTGGTTAGTTGATTTCATGGAAAGGGAATGACCTTAATGTTGATTGGTATTTTGGTTATTTTATTAACTATAGTGCAATGGTGACGGGATGTTGTTCGGGAGGGAACTTATCAAGGTTATCATACTAGATGAGTTAGTATGAATCTTCGGTGGGGAATAGTTTTGTTTATTTTCTCTGAAGTTTGTTTCTTTTTTGCTTTTTTTTGGGGATTTTTCCATAGAAGGCTTGTTCCGACTATAGAATTGGGTTGTGTTTGACCTCCTGTTGGGATTATACCATTAAATCCTTTTAAGGTTCCTTTATTGAATACAGCTGTGTTATTAGGTTCAGGAGTTAGTGTCACTTGGGCTCATCATGGTTTGATGGTTGGTAATCGTGAAGAAGCTTTGTACGGATTATTGTTGACAGTATTTTTGGGTTTGTATTTTACTATTCTTCAATGAGGAGAATATGAGGAGGCTTCTTTTAGGGTGGCTGATAGAGTTTATGGTTCTACTTTTTTTGTGATGACTGGATTTCATGGGTTACATGTTTTGATTGGAAGGGCTTTTTTGATCGTATGTACAGTACGGTGTTATTTACATCATTTCTCCATTTCTCATCATTTTGGGTTTGAGGCTGCTGCGTGGTATTGACATTTTGTTGACGTAGTTTGAATTTTTTTATACTTATGTATTTATTGGTGAGGTTCTTAAATAAATTTTAAAAATGTTAATAGATATTTTTTCATCTTTGGATGCTGGAGTAAGCTCTAACCTTAGAGTTAGTGGTCTTGTATGGTTGAGTGGATTTGTTGGGTTGTCTATTTCTTTAATAAGAATGTGGGTTGGGTTGTCTGGTATCAATGTTATGTTCTTTACTTTAGTAGAGGTGGTATTAGATTTGGTGAAAAGTTGTTCTGGTAAATTCTTTGGGGGGTTTGCATTAGGGCAAGTTTCTTTATTTATGTTGATTTTTATTGTTAATATTTCTGGTATAGTTCCAAATGTATTTAGTCCAACTAGTCATTTATCATTAACTCTTGTTTTGGCAATGATGGTTTGATTTTGTTTGGTTTTTAGTGGTTGAGTTTTTTCTTGAAAAGAAAGTGCTGGTCATTTGGTTCCAACTGGGAGACCTACTGCATTAATTCCGTTGCTTGTGTTGATTGAAAGAGTCAGAATTTTAATTCGTCCTATTACTTTAGGTGTTCGATTGGCTGCTAATATTACTATAGGTCATCTTATACTGCATGTTATTGGTGAGTATGTTGTGAGGTTTTTTTATGAGGTTTCGTTTTTTGGTAGATTGCTAGGAGGTTTGGTAATATGAGGGTATGTGATTTTTGAGTTTGCTGTTAGGTTTTTACAAGCTTATGTTTTTGTGTTATTAGTTGGGTTGTACTCTTCTGATCATCCTATAGGGCATTAAGTAATTAGTGCTAGTTCAATTAAAAGAATTAGTTAAAGTATAATTTGAGTTTGTCAAACTCAAGTTGCCTCTGTGGCATTCTTTTATGCCTCAATTGAGTCCTATATCCTGAATTTTGGTGATTGGAATTTTTTTAGTATGTTTAATTTGTTTTATGGTGATTGTTTGGTGGGTTACTGAAAGAAAGTATAGTATTAAATATATTAAGAATGATTATAAGATTAGTAACAGTAAAAAGTCCCTAAAGTGGGGGTTTGGGGGGATTTTATCAAAGTAGTAGTGTGGTTTTTTCCTATTGTGGGTGTGGGGGCTATTGGTGTTATAGTGGGTGGAGTGTGTTTAATATCCCAGCGAAAAAGTCTTTTTGGGGCTTTGTTAAGGATAGAAGTCTTTACTTTGGGGATTTATATTATGGTTTTTGGGTTAGTTTATTCTCAGGGTTGATTGACGAGTGTTTGTTTGATTTTTTTAGCCTTTGGGGTTTGTGAAGCTGCTCTTGGGTTAAGAGTTTTGGTTTCGTTGGTTCGTAGTATTGGGAGTGACTACGTGGGCGGGTTGGTTTTAGGTCATTTTTAGGTTGGGTGTAGTTAGGGTTTTATTGATTATGGTGAGTAGGTTTGGACAGAGGGTTTTTTGGTGGAGAGTTTTATGGGGTTGTGTTATTATATATGTAATGAGTTTAGGGTTATGATTTAGTTCTTTAGGTTTAGCTAGCTGTTGAGGTGAAGTTTTGATTATTGACAGCTTTTCTTTTAGGCTTATTTCTTTGACTATTTTGGTTTCTGGTCTTAGGATATTGGCTAGGGTACGTGATGTGTGGAAAAGGAGCAATAAATGTGTTGAGTTTGTTTTTAGGGTTTTAGTGTTGACTATAGTTCTTGTTTTTTGTTTTGGGGTGGGGTCTTTATTAAATTTTTATATTATGTTTGAGTTTAGGCTTATTCCTATTCTGTTGATTATTTTAGGGTGGGGTTATCAACCAGAACGGTTGCAAGCTGGAAAGTATATGTTGTTGTACACAGTCAGTGCTTCTCTTCCTCTTTTGATTTTAATTGTTTTGATCTTAAATAAAGGTGGGTCTGTTTTTTGGGGATGGAAATTTTTGGAGTTGGAGTGAGGGTGATTGATAGTTGTTTGTGCTTCTTTAGCTTTTTTGGTAAAGTTGCCTATTTATGGGTTTCATCTGTGGTTACCTAAGGCTCATGTTGAAGCGCCGGTGGCAGGTTCTATGATTTTGGCTGGTGTTTTACTTAAGCTTGGGGGATACGGCTTGGTTCGGTTTTTTTATTCTTTAAGGTTATTTAGAACTTTAACTATTTCGGTTATTTTTTGTCTAGGGTTAATTGGTGGTATTGTTGCTAGTATAGTGTGTTTTGCCCAAAATGATGTGAAAGCATTAGTAGCTTATTCCTCTGTAGGGCATATGAGGTTGGTTTTAGGGGGTATTTATTCTAACACTGATTGGGGGTGATTGGGTTGTTTATTAATAATAGTTGCCCATGGTTTGTGTTCTTCTGGCATGTTTTTTTTAGCTAGTGAGACTTATAAGTGTTATAGAACTCGAAGACTGTTTTTGGTTAAAGGTGGATTGGTGTTAATTCCTGGGGTTGCTCTATGTTGGTTTTTAATGTGTGCTATTAATATGGCTGCTCCTCCTTCTTTAAATTTGTGAAGTGAATTAATACTTGGAATTTCTATCTTAAGGTACTCTACTTTATTTGCTGTGCTTACAGGGGTTATAACTTTTTTAAGAGGGCTCTATTCGTGGTATTTGTATTCTATTACACAACATGGGCAATACCCACTATGAGTGCGTGGTGTAGTGATGGCTGAAGAGTATATTATTTATACTATTAGATTTGTGTTGGTGTTTTTATTGAGAGTTACTGGTTTGGTATTAATATTATTCTTATAGTATTTAATATTGTTTTCTTTTTATGAGTAAAATATTAGAAAAATGGGCGAAGGGCTCCTATTTTTGGTTTACAAATTTTTACTCTTGCCACTAAAGTGAATAATAGTATACAAGCTAATAAAATAACACAGGTGATTCCGTTTTCTATGTATAGAAAACTTAGTATTTGTGTTATATCATTAATCCCAGTGTTAAGTTCCCTATTGGTTTGATAGTTAGAAGTAAGTCTTAAGGTTTTAAAATTAAGAAATAGAACAATAGTTATAGCAATAGGTATAGTAGGATTATTAATAGAAAAGGTTATATTAGGTGAGAGGGATGCAATATATGCGAATATTACTAATATTCCGCCAATAAAAATAAAAAAAAGTATGTAAGAATATCATGGACTAATTCTAGCGATTATAACACAATTAAGAAATGCTAGTAATAATACTATAATGCCTAGAGATAATGGATGTATAGGTAATGTTATTGACAGTATTATATATGTTCATAATGTTGAGATGATTATTAGTGTAATTACGTATAATATAATTATAGTTATGCTGGCCATGTTTGGTCTTTCTGCTTGGAAGGCAATTGTACATTATATACTACCAGCATCATACTACAAAAATAGGAGAAGTGGTCTTAGAGCCATTAAAATGGCTAACCTTAAAGGTAAAAATGATTTTCAGGCTATAGCCATTAAAAGATCATAACGGTATCGTGGTAAAGTGGCTCGGGCTCACAAGAAAACTACAGCTACTGGAATGGAGATTATTAGTGTGCCTGTTAATAAGCAAGAGGTGATGAGACTTATTATTAAGATATTTCTGTATTCTGCTATAAATAAGAAAGCAAATCCTGCTCCACCATATTCAATATTAAATCCAGAGACTAGTTCTGATTCCCCTTCTGCGAAGTCAAAAGGAGCTCGATTTGTTTCTGCGAGAATTACTGCTAGTCATATAATTCCTAAAGGTAGAAATAGTATAAGAGTTATTATAGATGAATTTATTGTGCGAATTGTTACAATGTCTATTTCTATTGCTAGGAACAGGTAAAAGATGATAATTAGGGTTATGGTAACTTCATAAGAAATAGTTTGAGCCATGGCTCGGATGGCCCCCAATAAAGCATATTTAGAGTTAGATGATCAGCCAGCTATGAGTGTTGTATATACAGTTAATGAGGAAATACATAAGAATAAAAGTATCCCTAGTGTCATTTGGTGTGAAACCATAAAAGATGGGAATAATTGCCATAACCTTAGAGCTAAAATTAGTATTACTGTTGGGGTTATAATAAAAGGAAAATAATTTGAGGATATAGGGGTAATTCACTCTTTAACAAAAAGTTTTAAGGCATCTGCTAATGGTTGTGGGATTCCAATTATTCCCAATTTGTTAGGGCCTTTTCGAATTTGAAAATACCCGAGAGCTTTTCGTTCTAGGAGCGTGAAAAATGCTACACCTAGTAGGATTAACAAATACGTAATTAAGGTAGAGATCAGGTGTTGAGTTATTAGAAAGGGAAGTAATCTTCATGGTCAGAGCTTAAATCTGAAGCACTTTTCTGCCACCTTGCTTCAAAAAGGGTGTGAACCTTTTATTCGGTGTAAACGAATTGTAATGGATATACTACTTTTTGCTTAAAGCATCAGGGTAATAAGTCCATAATTTACCTCATCAGAGTAATCCGTTCATCCGGCGTGATGCTTTGAAATGTCTTGACTAATGTTTTGGTAAAGTTGCAGTTTACAGTAATAAAGATATACTACAAGACAACTGATAATAGTTGAAAACGGAATTTTTAATTCCTTCTAATGATTCAAATTCATTTGTGTTTTATTCACCAGCTTTCAAAATTTTGAATTTAACTTAAAAGTTTTATTTAATGATAAACTTTTCTTAAAAAAATAATTTAGATTTAAATAATGGGGGGAAAGTTTTTTTGGTAAGTGTAAGTAACTAGAAACAAGTGAAAATAATTATGACTAATGAATAATCGGTTTATAACAAGTAAGATAATAGTACTTCATGTAGTTTAGTAGGGTGCGATGGTTTAAGTTAGGTATAAGATTTATATACGTTAGCTTGTTGGTGGCTAGTGCTCAAAAGGTTATTATTGCTATACTAAGTGAAAAATAAAAAAATTATAAGAGCCCCCTTACTATGTTCTGTTTTTCTTTTTTCAATTGCAGTATTTTTGTGAGTGTTTGGAATTCATATGGTTGGCTCTACCGGGGAAAGCTATATAGTTGAGTGGCAGTTTTTGAGTATATGTGGTGTAGACTGAAGTCTGCCTATTATTATTGATTATATTAGTGTCATTTTCTCTTGTTTTGTTTGTTTAATCTCTGGTTCTGTATCTCTGTTTAGAGTGTCTTATATAGAAGGAGAGATATTTATACGACGGTTTATGCTGCTTATTATAGCTTTTGTAGGGTCTATGAATCTGTTAATTTTTATTCCTAGAATAATCACTATTCTTTTAGGGTGGGATGGATTAGGAATTGTGTCTTTTGCTCTAGTGATTTATTATCAGAATAAAAAATCTCTGGCTGCAGGGATATTAACGGTATTGGCTAATCGGATTGGAGATGCTTTGTTAATTTTAAGTATTTGTTTTTTGGTGAATTGAGGGGAATGGCGAATTGGTTATGGGATAACTGGTAATTTTGAATTATTGATTTGTTTTTTAGTAGTTGTTGGTGCAATAACAAAGAGAGCTCAAATTCCATTCTCTGCTTGGTTACCTGCAGCAATAGCCGCTCCTACACCTGTTTCTGCTTTAGTGCATTCTTCAACCTTAGTGACAGCTGGTGTTTATTTGGTTATTCGATTTTATAGAACTTTGATTGAAGCACAGGAAGTTTTATGATTTTTAAGGAAAATTGGAGCATTAACTTTATTGATGGCTGGATTAAGAGCTTGTTTTGAGGTTGACTTAAAGAAAATTATTGCTCTATCAACTTTGAGTCAGCTTGGTTTAATAATGTTTACTGTCGGGGTTGGTTTTCCTGTTATTGCTGTGTTTCATCTTTTTACCCATGCTTTATTTAAAGCTTTATTATTTTTGTGTGCTGGTTCTATTATTCATTCCACTATGGATACTCAGGATGGACGAATTTTAGGTAATCTGAATTACTTGCTACCTTTTAGTAGTAGGTGTTTAGTGCTTAGAAGTGTTGCTTTGTGTGGGATGCCTTTCCTAAGAGGGTTTTATTCAAAGGATCTTATTTTGGAGGGAGTTTTTAGGAGATTTAATGGAAGATTAGAGGTATTTGTAATGTTAATGGGTGCTGGGTTAAGTTTAGTTTATAGGTTGCGAATTTTGTTAATTGGAGTATTTGGGCAGAATTTTGGTAGTGGTTTATTCACTTATAGAGTAGAAAGAGGTTATGTAGTGTATTCAATTATTGTATTATCTGTAGGTGCAATTGTAGGTGGGTGGTTGTTACAAAGGGTATGAGTGAGTGTAAATGGATTTAGATTGGTAGGTGTCTTTGGAAAGGGGGTTATTAGTATTATTACATTTTTTGGTTTATCTTATGGGTTTGTTAATTTCTTTTTAACAAAAGTTTTTAGGAAAAAGTTTTTTGGGAGATTAAGTCGGTTTTTATCTAGGATATGGTTTATGAATATGGTGTCTGGAAGATTTTTAGCAGGGATTGGTTTAAAATGTGGTGTATTAATACATTTGCGCCTTGACTTAGGATGAATGGAGGTGTTAGGAGGACAGGGTGTGTTTAAAGCATTAGGAGAAGGGGTTAATCTATCATACTATATTCAGAGAGGAAGACTTTTGGTTTATATACGTGTTTTCTTAATTATGTTAGTCTTGTTATTAGCAAATGTGTGGTTTTGATAGTATAATTATATAGGTTTAATTAAATATTTTAATCGTGATGATAATGGAAAAAGACTGGGTCATTTTAACATTTTCAGTGTTATGTTTTAGGGTTTAAACTATTTGTCCTTCTACAGCTAATTTTTTGTTGAAAATAAAAGGAAGTCTCATAGTTTTGAGAGTATGGGGGAAACTATAAAAAATGCAAAATATAAGGCAGAGAAGGTTTGACCAATTCAAATGAATGGGTCTTCAACTGGTTGTTTACCAATTCAAGTGAGAACAATGAAAATGCCTAAAAATAATCAGAAAAGAATTTGGTTTATTGGGTAAAAGGTATTAGAGCGTATGGTGTTGTAATGGAGTATAGGTATAAAAATTAGGATTAAGATTGATATTAACAGTGCAACTACTCCCCCTAATTTATTAGGGATAGATCGTAGGATTGCGTAGGCAAACAAGAAATACCATTCTGGTTGAATATGGACAGGTGTTCTTAGTGGGTTAGCCGGAATATAATTTTCTGGGTCTGTTAGTAGGTTAGGTGAAAATAAACAAATGAAGATTAATACAGTTAACAAAAAAACAAATCCCACTACATCTTTTGATGTGTAGTAAATGTGGAATGGGATTAAATTAGCGTTTGAAGAGATGCCCAGAGGGTTGTTGGATCCTGTTTGGTGTAGAAAAAGTAAATGAATTACGGCGAAAGCCGCAATAGCAAATGGGAGAACGAAATGCAAAACAAAAAATCGGCTTAAGGTCGCGTTGCTCACTGAAAATCCGCCCCATAACCAGTAAACTAAGGTCTTTCCGATGTATGGGATTGCCGATAGTAGATTGGTAATTACGGTAGCTCCTCAAAAAGATATTTGTCCTCATGGAAGGACGTAACCTAAAAAGGCTGTTGCCATGGTAAGAAAAAGTAGAATAATTCCGATGTTTCAGGTTTCTTTGGCTAAGAAAGATCTGTAGTATATTCCACGACCTGTGTGAAGGTAAATACAAACGAAGAAAAGTGAGGCTCCGTTTGCGTGGATTGTTCGTATTAATCAGCCGTAGTTCACGTCGCGTGAAATATGAGAGACAGAGTAAAAAGCAAGATCAACGTTTGGAGTATAATGTATGGCGAGAAAGAGTCCAGTAATAATTTGTGTGGCTAGACACAGGCCTAAGAGAGAGCCGAAGTTCCATCATACTGACAAGTTGACGGGGGCTGGTAGGTCATATAAAGAATTATTTAGAACTTTAATAAGAGGGTGAGTTTTTCGTATAGGAGATATAATTCAGAAAATTAGTATGACTAAATCTAAAACTCCCAAAGTTTTTATTTTTATAAACTATTTTCTGATTAAATAGGGTAGGTGAAAAATTCACTTTCTATTAGGTAACAACTAATTGCTATAACTGTAGCTTCTTCCCTTGTTTATCTTTTTTTGTTATAATGAGGTTTTAGTAGAGGGTAAGTGGTTACTTATTTACTGAGCCTAAGTCAATGGTATTTTTATACTAACCCTCTATTAGTGTTAAAATTAGATTTAATTGGAGTTTAAACAAATGCTTTTGTTAAATGCATTTCTTGGGGTCCTTTCGTACAATCAAGAAAATTTTTAAGGTAAAGGAGATAGAAACCAACCTAGCTTGCGCCGGTCTTAACTCAGCTCGTGTAAGGGTATAATAGTCGAACAGACTATCCTATCATAGCGGTTGCACTTATGTGGATATCCTTAAGCCAACATCGAGGTCGCAAACCCAACTTTCGATGTGTACTCTCAAGTTGGATTACGCTGTTATCCCCGGGGTAACTACTTTTTGGTCCTCAATAAATTTTATATTTTTACTTTTAAAAAATTGGAAGTTTTGTTGGTTCCAAGATTGCCCCAATCAAACCTATTAAACCTTTAAGTTTGTAGACAGGAGTTTAAGAAAAGGTAAAGTTCCGCGGGGTCTTTTCGTCTTCCTTTGTTATCTAAGTCTTTTCACTTAGACGAAAAATTCTTTTTATATACAAAGTACAGCTATTCCTAGTCTTGCCATTCACTGGCCTCCAATTAAGAGGCTAATTATTACGCTACCTTAGCACGCTCACGCTAACGCGGCCGTTTAAAATTTTCACTGGGCAGGCATTATCTTTTATCATTGGTAGTTCAAAAGACGATGTTTTTGGTAAACAGGCAGGGAATGTCTTTGCCGAGTTCGCTTTGTATAGATTTGAAGATAGAAATGTTTATGTTTCAGATCGTTTTAGTTATATGAAGGGTAGTTTCGTTAATACTAATAGAATGCCTGTTTAATAACAATAAAGATTTTATGATAAATTTCTTTAAGTTTAAAATGATATATAGATATTATATGCGTTAGTCTTAATAGCTAAAACGTCATTAGATGGCTGCTTTTAAGCCTACTTAAAAATTTATGGAAGTAATATATTTTTGTGTGTTTATTGAGCTTGTCCTCAATAAGTTGGGCTTTATAGGTTTAGTTATGTTAGTTTATACTATAAGCCAGTACTTTGATACTTTTAAAGAAAAACCAGCTATATGACTATATGAAAGGCTTGTTACTACTACTAAAGATTACTATATCAATTATGATACATTGATTTTTAAAAGTTAGTAGCTCATAGTCATTCGGGAGTTTAGCTCGCTATGTTTTTGTTGCTTCTCCATGATGCAAAAGGGATATGAGATTATCATTTCTTTAAAAGGCTTGATATGACCCTTGCGGTTATGGAATAAAGTAGATTTTTTATAGAATACTATACACTATGAAAATTTTCTTTAATTTAAAAAAGTGTTTTTTAGTTTGTGCTTACAAAGGGGATGATCCGTAAAAAGAGCTACAATCTTTTGCCTAGTTCTCGGCCACTTTGCTGATGAGTTAGCTCTGGAGAGGTTCTTCTTATCTTTGGTTTACAAGACCAATGCTTATTAGCTTCTCAAAGCTATCCTGAAGTTTAGTAAAACTGTAATCGAGTTAAAAGCTCGATGCCTAAATTTCTCGGCCATCATGGATTTTTGATAGGGGCAATTTCCATTACCCCTACTATGTTACGACTTATCCTACTTTATTGTCGGAGTGACGGGCGATTTGTGCGCGCTTTAGTTCTTGTTCAGACTTATTTTATGTAAATGGTAAGTCTTACTTTCAAGTCCTCCTTCATTAAAAGTTTGAAGATTTAAATTCGCTAGTGTATTTATTTGTATCCCATGAGTCTGCTATTAATTGGCTGTATGTCACCTGAATTGTTGAATTGGTAATTCTATTGCTTCCTTTTTTTTCTTCTTTGAGCAAGCATAAACGGCCATACACAAGCTGAAGTACGAGAATAGCTAAGATTTTCGTGGATTATCGAATTAAGTCACAGGATCCCCTGATAAGGAGTAAAGCACCGCCACATTGTTTGAGGTTTAAGCTTTCGCTCGTAGTATTCTTTTATAAGTTGGGCCACACAGTAGTCGGGTATCTAATCCGAGTTCTGAGGTTGTGGTTTGTTGGAATAATTAGGTGATGACTGAGTTGGGTTTAGTTTTAATTTACTTTCTACATTAAAAGTTAATTTTGTAGTCTTTTTAATTAATAATTATTCCGATTTGTTTTAATTAACTTGGGGTATTGGTATAACCGCGACTGCTGGCACCATTTTTGCCACCCCTCTTACTTATTTTCTAGGGCCTAGTTTCCTAGCGAATGTAATATAGGACATTGGTGTTGTGAAAGTTACAAACATTGAGGTAAATGTTTTTGGGCTATCATTAAGAGATAAACTTTTTAAAAGATTTATTAAAAATAGTCCTTGTAACACAATGCGCGTGAGCTACCATATGTAGTTAAATTGGTATAATTAATCTTGTACGTCAATGAAATATTTTAAAGCGAGGGTGTAGTTCTACACCTAGTTATGGGCCGAAACCATAATACCTTTTAGTTTCTTGCTTATATGTAGAGATTGATTTTTAATCAATTAAAGCTTTGAAGGCTATTAGTTTTGTTAACTTAAATCCCTTTTAACAAACTAGTAGGAAGAGATTTCTATTTTTGGGTTATGAGCCCAACAGCTTAATAATTAGCTTACCCTACTTAGAAGAAGAAGAGAATTAATGTTAGTGGAAGAATTTGAGATAGAAAAAACAAAGCTGCTTGTTTCGAGGTTATTTGAGTTTTTGTTAAATGTATTTTATTAAATCTTAGTAATGTGGAGAAAGTTAAGGATAAATAATAGTACAGGCTTACTAATGCTCCTGCGATTAAACCAAAAAGAATGATAACTTCTGCTCTTGTGAATATTAAAACTAATAGTTTTATAATGAAGCCTATAAGTGGTGGTAGGCCACCTAATGAAAGGATTGTAATAGCTAGAATAAAGTATTTGAAAGGTTCTTTGGAGGAAAAAAGTTGTTTATATGATTTAATATGTTCTTTAGTTAAGAAAGCATAGATTGATGCGTTAATTAAAATGTAGGTTGTTAGATAGGCAATGAGAATAATATAATTTCTGTTAATGCTAGCCAGCATTCATCCTGTGTGTCCGATTGAAGAATACGTGAGTAAGGATCGAATGTCAGTTTGATTTAAACCTCCAATACCTCCTCATAGGGCTCTGATTATTGCAATTGGTATGATGGATTTGATTAATAGTGAGTTTAAAGAGCTAATGGCTAGAATGGGAGCGATTTTCTGCCAAGTTAATAGGATGAAGGCCGGTATTAGTTGGAGTCTTGCTATGACAGGGGGGAATCAAAAATGAAAAGGTGCTACACCTAATTTAAGGCACATTGCAATTACTGTTAAGATTTGTAAGTTGTTAAGGTATGTTGAAGTAATTGCTGAGGCAATAAAGATTGTTGACCCAAGTGATTGAGGGACTAGGTATTTTACTGCTGCTTCTGATTCTCTTCTGCTTTCTTTTAAAAATATTAGTGGGATGTAGCCAAGTATATTAATTTCTAAACCTATTCAAGTTATTAGTCAATTAGATGAGGATGCTACTATACAGGTTCTTCTAATCATTAAAAATATAAACAGGAGTTTGCTGGGTGATTTCATTTATTAAAAGTGAAGGTGGTTGTATGGAAGTTATGGATTAATAGGCCTGATATTTAGGGTTTAGGTTGAACTTTAGTTAAATCTGTGTTAGCAGGTCTGGCAACAATTGGATGATCGTCGGTTTTGGGTTGTGAGGATTGGTTGTTTAGGTCTATTGAGCAGAGAACTTGGTTGGTGAGTTTTGGTTCATCCGAAAGGAGAAAAATGGGAATGGTTGGTATTAGGCAGATAATAACAAGTGAGATAAAGAGGCTAGTAAATATCCAGTTTGGAAGTTTTTTATTAAAAATTACTCAGGTCTTTTAAAAGACTTAGTAGCTAAATGCACTGAGTGCTCTTTTGACGTGAAAAGTCAATGTGCAATCTATTAAACACTTAATTAGCTGAGAAGAAAGGTGGAAGGAGTTAAACCTCTCTTTATGTAGTTAGAAGCCACATATTAGCTCGGCTACCTTTCTAATTAAAAGGATAAGTGAGTCGAACACTTTCTTTTTGATTTCAAGGCAAATATTCTCCGAGGTCCTTTAATAATAGTTCTAGAATGGGGATTCAATTATTGAATGCAAATCAAGTCTTTTTCTTAAAGTATAGAACTTTAATTTTAAAATATTTCATTTATTTTTTTATATGCAAATAAAAATAAATGAAATATTTATATTGGGGGGGGGAAATAATGAGTAGTTTAAATGAAAACAGTAGGTTGTGGTTTTACAGATGGAATTGTTGCTCTCATTAGGTATAAATAAAGGAAGGTGGAGTTCGTGTAATTATAAAAATTACCTGTAAATAATAGAAAGGTGATATGGAAAAAGTGGTGTTAAGCGTTCTGTTAGCTGTTTTACTAGGGTTTGTTTTGTTGTTTGTTGGTTTGTTTCTTGGGGTGTCTTTTTATGTAGGTCGGGAGAAGGTAAGCCCATTTGAATGTGGGTTTGATCCTATTGGATCTTCTCGTGTACCATTTTCTTTGCGATTTTTCTTGTTAGCAGTGATTTTTGTGGTTTTTGATGTGGAAATTGTTCTGCTTTTTCCTGTTGTTATAATAATAGGTAGCTCTTGGATGTGAGTTAGTAGCTATTTAGCACTTTTGGGGTTTTTAGTATTGTTGTTTGGAGGAGTTGTCCACGAGTGGCGTGAAGGTTCTTTAGAGTGAGAAATATAAGTATTAGTATAAATAAAAAATGAGCTTTTGGGGTCAATTGGGGTTTCAAGATAGTTATAGTGGTTTAAGTTCTGAACTTACTTTTTTTCATGATCATGCTATATTTGTTCTTGTATTAGTGTCTTCTTTTGTTGGTTATATAATAGTGTGTTTGTTAAAGAGGGGATTGTCCTCTCGATTTATTATGGAGGCTCAGGCGCTTGAAGCTGCTTGAACTATGATTCCTGGGTTATTGTTGTTAATTTTAGCTATTCCGTCTGTTCGATTATTGTATTTGTTAGATGAAGTTGGTGGGCCTATGGTTAGAATAAAGGCTATTGGGCATCAATGATATTGAGAGTACGAGTATGGGGATGGCAATGATGTGGTTAGTTTTGATTCCTACATGGTAGGTGGGTTGGAGGTAAATGAAGGTGGTTATCGTTTATTGGAGGTTGATAATCGATGTGTATTGCCTTACGGTGTTGATAGTCGTGTTTTGGTTAGTTCTGCTGATGTAATTCATGCTTGGGCTCTTCCTTCTCTTGGTGTTAAAGCTGATGCTATTCCGGGTCGAATTAATCAGTTGGGTGTTCATTTAATAAGGTCTGGTGTGATGTTTGGTCAATGTAGAGAAATTTGTGGGGTTAATCATTCTTTTATGCCTATTAGAGTTGAAAGAGTTTCTCCTGAGGTTTTTTATCATTGGTTGATGGGTTAGATATAATTAATATATAATGAAAGTTTGCGGTGATTGTGTTCTACTAATCATAAGGATATTGGTACTTTATATTTATTGTTAGCTTTGTGGTCTGGTTTAATTGGGTTAGCTTTGAGTCTTTTGATTCGAGCGGAGTTGGGCCAGCCTGGAAGATTATTAGGTGATGATCAGCTATATAATGTGATTGTTACAGCGCATGCTTTTATAATAATTTTCTTTTTGGTGATGCCAATAATAATTGGGGGATTTGGGAATTGACTTATTCCCTTGATAATTGGTGCTCCTGATATGGCTTTTCCTCGTTTAAATAATTTAAGGTTTTGGTTGCTTGTTCCTGCTTTGTTTTTGTTATTAAGGTCATCTTTAGTAGAAAGCGGTGTTGGTACTGGTTGAACGGTGTATCCGCCTTTATCAGGTAATGTTGCTCACTCTGGGGCTTCCGTAGATTTGGCTATTTTTTCACTTCATCTTGCGGGTGCCTCTTCTATTTTGGGTGCTATTAACTTCATTTCTACTGTTGGGAATATGCGATCTCCTGGTTTAGTTGCTGAGCGAATTCCACTGTTTGTGTGAGCAGTTACTGTAACTGCTGTTTTGTTGGTTGCTGCTTTACCAGTTTTGGCTGGTGCTATTACAATGTTGCTTACTGATCGAAACCTTAATACGTCATTTTTTGATCCAACTGGTGGGGGTGATCCTATTTTGTATATACATTTATTTTGGTTTTTTGGTCATCCTGAGGTGTATATTTTGATTTTGCCAGGGTTTGGTATGATTTCACATATTGTTATACATTATGCAGGAAAAAAGCAGGTTTTTGGGTATTTAGGAATGGTTTATGCTATTGTTTCTATTGGTGTGCTTGGTTTTATTGTTTGGGCTCACCATATGTTTACTGTTGGGATGGATGTAGACACTCGGGCTTATTTTACTGCTGCCACTATAATTATTGCTGTTCCGACAGGGATTAAGGTTTTTAGTTGGTTGGCTACTATTCATGGGTTTGTTAATAAAACTGAGCCTCCTATTATGTGAGCTTTGGGTTTTATTTTTTTATTTACTGTTGGCGGATTGACAGGTATTGTTTTATCTAACTCTTCTTTGGATATTGTTTTACACGATACTTACTATGTAGTGGCTCATTTTCATTATGTTTTGAGGATAGGTGCTGTTTTTGCGTTGTTTAGAGCTTTTAGATATTGATATCCTTTAATTTCAGGGGTAACGTTTCACGTTGTTTGAAGAAAAGTTCATTTTGTGTTAATGTTTGTGGGTGTTAATTTGACTTTTTTTCCTCAACATTTTTTGGGTTTGGCTGGTATGCCTCGTCGATATTCTGATTATCCGGATAGATTTGCCAAGTGAAATGTGGTTTCTTCTTGAGGTTCTTTAATTTCTTTTGTTTCTGTATTGCTTTTTATATTTATGTTATTTGAATCTTTTGTTTCTCAGCGGTCTGTTGTTTGGGGAAGAGCCTTGAGAAGGTCTTTTGAGTGACAAGATAGTAGTTTTCCTGCGTCTTTTCATTCTAATAGTCAAGTTGTGAAGGTTGTGTTGTCATCTTAA